ATAAAGGTTTTATTTTGGAAAGTTATCTACTATCTATTCTATCATGCAATAACTTTTTTCTTCTCATTCAATATATTATGTCAATTGATGAGCATACTAATTAATACTAAATAAATAATAATACTAAATAAATAATAACTAATAACGAGTTAAAATAAAAGTAAAAAAAGGGTGTTATGTTATAAGGCTCTTGTTCCAAACAAAATATCAAAAAAATGGAATAAATACAATTGAAAAAGAAAAGATCCAAATTACTAATATATATTACTAAATATATATTAGTAATTTTAGTAATGACCCTATTTATATTATATATATTATAATATTTTTATTGAAAATATAAATGATTGAAAATAGGATTTCATTTAATTTAAAGAGAGTTTCATTTTTAATTTAGAAATGAAGTTCCATGTTATTTTGACATTCCTTTATTCAAGATACTTTATTCAAGAGTTGCTCGAGAAATCGGTTGAGTCAGAATCGTAGGATGAATAGATGTCAAAGAGGATCAATTTTTTTTTTGATTTCTGTCACTATTGTTTGTGCTGTCTATAATGAAATGAATAATGAATGATAAATGAAATCAAAAGCTTTCAATTCAATTGGGACTCATTTTGTCAATTGGTCTTTTTATTATCTTATATTTTTCAAGATAAGAAACTTAGGTAAGTGTTTCATAAATAAACATATGTATAAATAGAACGTATCCCATTTAGTTCCTTCATGCCTACTATAACTAGTTATTTCGGTTTTCTACTGGCGGCTTTAACTATAACCTCAGCTCTATTTATTGGTCTGAGCAAGATACGTCTTATTTGAAATTGATTGAATGAACAATTCAATTCATAAAAATGTTTTTGTGAGATATCCAGGTAGTCCATAGTTCCTTCCCATGTGAATTGTAATTCTTGATTATTGAGATTCGTGGGCGATTTGGATTACTATTTAGAGATAGATATTACCCCCCCTTTTTTTTTACCTACCTTTTCAAAAAAAATCAAAAAATGATTGAAGTTTTACTATTTGGAATCGTGTTAGGCCTAATTCCTATTACTTTGGCTGGATTATTCGTAACTGCGTATTTGCAATACAGACGCGGCGATCAGTTGGACCTTTGATTAAGTAAGAGCTCATCTCTTTTTAAATAACATCTCTTTTTTTTATTGACCTCCTGCGGATTAAAGAAAGGAGGAGGTCAAATTAGGGTTGCTGCTCTAGTTAGTAAAGTTATTTACTTGTAATTCGACCCAAGAAGAACAGAAGCACGCTCTGTAGGATTTGAACCTACGACATCGGGTTTTGGAGACCCGCGTTCTACCGAACTGAACTAAGAGCGCTTTCTTTCTTATCCCAATATAAAGGGCTGTATGTAAATAAAAGAATTTTATTTGTAACCCCCACTTTGGATACATATAGTATGATAAAGCATTATGTTATGTATGTCTAATTTTTATTGATCTCAATGGATCCTTCATTACTGCACATGGGAGAAGTAATAGATAGGGATGACAGGATTTGAACCCGTGACATTTTGTACCCAAAACAAACGCGCTACCAAGCTGCGCTACATCCCTTTCAATTGGCCTATAGTGTCATTGTAGAGAATCCCCATCTTGTTTTCCACATCGTGATTTCTCCCATTGATATACAATTGCTCTTGTCATTTCTTTTTCGTCTTATATAACAATATAACATATAATAAAAGAAAAAAGAATCAAATCGATCAAATAGATATAATATAATTAACAATATAATAAAAAATATAAATATAAAAATCGGTAATGTTCAGAAAATAAAGTGAGTGGACACTTTTTTCTGTTGTAAAGAAAGTAAAATATCATCAACAACGACATGTGTATCTGATCATATATGTATTACAATAAAAAAGGAGGATTTTCAATGCGAGATTTTAAAACATATCTCTCCGTGGCACCTGTGTTAAGCACTCTATGGTTCGGGTCTTTAGCAGGCCTATTGATAGAGATTAATCGTTTATTCCCAGATGCGTTAACATTCCCCTTTTTTTCATTCTAGTTGGGGATGAAGAAGATTATAGATAGAATAAATTATCTGTGACTAACCCTTTTTGTTTTGTTCTTTCTTTCAGTTTTTTAGGATAAAAAAGAAGGAAAGAGAAAGAATCAAAAAAGATTCATCCGCAACGAAACTCAGGTTCACGCTGAATTAATAGAGGGAGAACAAAAATGTAAAGTAAATAATAAAAGTCGCGGACAACAAACGCATACAGGATACTTAAATGAAATACTATAACTAATGGATAGTTAGAAATCATCGTATTACTTATATTCTCTATTGATTTGATTGCAATGAAATATTTAATAATCGGGTTTCGAGTCAGCAACTTCTTTTTTTCTTCTTCGTTTCGAAAATAGAAGAGTTAGGTGAATAAAAAAAAAGGGGGTTTATGGCCAAGGGTAAAAATGTCAGAGTAAAGGTTATTTTGGAATGTAACAGTTGTGTCCGAAACGATATTAATAAGGAATCGCGGGGCATTTCCAGATATATTACTCAAAAGAATCGACACAATACGCCTAGTCGATTGGAATTGAGAAAATTTTGTCCCTATTGTTACAAGCATACGATTCATGGGGAGATAAAGAAATAGAGAAAATGTAACGCGTTTGTAACCCCTCCAAGGAACAGCAATAAATTACATAATAATAAAATATTAATATAAAAATTTAATAATAAATTATAAAAATAAAACAACCCAATCCTATTTCATCCTATTTTGGTAGGATCGCAAATGAAATTCGAATTAAGAAATATGATTTAAAAGATAAGGAATAAACCATGGATAAATCCAAGCGACTTTTTCTTAAATCCAAGCGATCTTTTCGTAGGCGTTTGCCCCCAATTGGATCGGGGGATCGAATTGATTATAGAAACATGAGTTTAATTAGTCGATTTATTAGTGAACAAGGAAAAATATTATCTAGACGAGTGAATAGATTGACTTTGAAACAACAACGATTAATTACTATTGCTATAAAGCAAGCTCGTATTTTATCTTTGTTACCCTTTCTTAATAACGAGAAACAATTTGAGAGAACTGAATCGACTCCTAGAACCACGGGTCCTCGAATTAGAAATAAATAGATAGGCTATTCCTCAATTGCACTTGAATCAAAATTTCAATATGAACCCCAACTCAGATTTATATTTTGTTCGAAAAATTGGAGAACCCCGATTGGATTGTCACATCATAAGAAAAAATGGCTTCTTTTTTTAATGTGTTGATTCATTTTTACTATATTTCTCTTATTTATATTAATTTCTACTCTACCTTCCCGGAGCTCATTCTCCGGGGCCCCACTTAAATCATTACGGTGGATTCCTTCTAATCTTCTTATTTAAGGATCTGATTGGAAATCATGTAAAGACAATTTGTATTTGATATGGCTATTTGTGCAAGTATTTTACGATTAAGAAGCAACTGTCTCTTATACAGATCATGTATGGATCTGCTATAACTATAGGATACCCCAATCTCACGAATTGCTGCATTTATCCGAGTAATCCACAAACGACGAAAATTTCTCTTTTGCCTGCCCCTATCCCGATGAGCAGAACTCAAGGCTCTCATTTTCTGTTGAATAGTATTTCGAGTAAGTCGTGAATGAGTCCCTCGAAAGGTTGATGCAAATAAACGAATTTTTATTCTACGTCTCCGAGCTATATACCCTCGTCTAATTCTGGTCATTGAATCAAATTAAACTTTGATGAATAACTAATTGATTTATTTTCTTTCAGTTATTCTTTTTCCCTTTCCTGGTCTATTAATAACAAAACGGATTCTTCCAATGTATAAAAAAAAAATTCCAATGGCTTTTGCTACTATGACCTTCCCAACCACCATTTTTCCAGGCATTTAACCTCGAAATAAGAAATTGTATTGATACTAGGTATCAACAAAAAAAATACTAAATTGTAACTCAAGTTGAGTATAGTATAAAGTATCAATAAATAGTAAAGGTAAATGGATAAATAAATAGTGGGTTCCATCGTTTCTATGGCTACTTCTTAAACGGTGAGGTCCTCTCTATACACCGGAGCCCCTTCCACCATTAATCAATGTTATTAGTAACTTGTACAGTTCACATTCTTTGACTCTACCCATGAATTGTACAGTAATAAGTCTTTTCACAATGAGATCTACCCATACAGTAACGGTATTTAATTACAAAGGTTGGCTAGGTAGCTGACCCTGTATAGTCCGTTCTTGCAAGAGTAGGAGCCTAATTCTTTTGCTTCTTAAATATGATTTCCCCCGCTTAATGGATAACCATTTGCTACCACTGGGGAATTGCTTTTCATCTCCAATTGAGGTGATTGGATTTGCACCAATAGAAACCATAAATTTGATACGCAATGGAGGTTTTTTTCTATATTGATTGGAATTCTTCTATCCTATCCTATTCATTGGTACTGGTCATTGATACTGGAAAAAATTGTACTTTATTTTGTTCCGGCTCATGATCTGAACGGGTCGCACATACACCCGAGTACATGTTCCTCGACGCTGAGGACATCCCCGAAGAGCGGGGGATTTTGTTACATTTTTTATTGGCTGTCTTGTGTTTCTAATAAGTTGTTTAATAGTTGGCATACTTAATGGTATAGAAAATGGGCTGGTTTAGATCAATCCTAACCAGATGATTATGAATTCTTTCTATTTTCTTTTTTTTTTTTTTACTTTACGCATACGCAGATAAAATATTCAATTTAGATTCATCCAAATTATGGTTCGAAATGGATGGAATCGCAGATTTACGTGAAATCCCCGGCATTTTCGATCGCTACCAGATCAACAATTCCATGAGCTTGGGCTTCTGTTGCTGACATAAAAACGTCCCTTTCCATGTCTTCGGATACAACCCATAAGGGGTTACCCGTTCTTTGTACATAAACCCTTGTGAGGGTTTCGCGTAGTTTCAGAAGTTCTTCCGCTTCTAGGACAAATTCTCCTGTTTGTGCCTCATAAAAAGAACTCGCAGGTTGATGGATCATTACCCTGATGATATAACATAATGAATGTTTCCGCGATCTCGTACGATTGATTGGACTAGGCAAAAAGCAAAAAGATTAAAGAATAACAAGAAAAAATAAGTATATATATATATATAATTGAACAACCGTACAGGCATTTTTTGTGCATTGCATACGGCTCCACAATGGACTTTTTACGTTCGTTGAGCAAAAAACGAAATAGGATCCATCAGACCCAAATCGTTAAGTGATCCATTTACCACCCTTCTTTTCGTGGGAGTTCAAAAATACTATGATGGTTCCGTTGCTTTCTATATTTATGATTTATCTCATATGTGATTCAGCAATCCCAAAGTTTCTTTTTGATCCGATCAAATAAAAAAAGTAAAAAAAAAAATGATCTTGTTTTTTTTCATTTGAGTATTCTTTCATATTTCATAACATAAATATTGGAAAGAGGCTTCTGGCGTGAAAAATAAAAGTTTGTGACGCTGAAATGAAGCCCGGATAGATAAGATCAAATCATAAATACCCTTTGTCTCATATTACTCGCCCGATATATAATCCCATGTTCTGAAAAAACAATAATGGTTTGTTCATATCGAACTCGAAGTGCCATGCTATTATTACTTAAATATTATCTTACAAATTCTTATTTATATTAAAATATTAAATATGGCGAAGGCATAGTTTTCTTTTTTCTTTCAAACAAAAAACTCATTGGCGCCGAGCGTGAGGGAATGCTATACGTTTCGTAATTTCTCCTCCGACCAGGATGAAAGATCCCATTGAAGCGGCTAATCCCATGCATATTGTATGCACATCTGGTGGCACAAATTGCATAGTATCATAAATTGCGACTCCGGGTATTACCCACCCGCCGGGGGAGTTTATAAACAAATAAAGATCTCTGGTCTCATCCTCTATACTGAGATATACCATCAGGCCAATAAGTTGGTTTGAGATCTCGCTATCAACTTCTTGACCTAAAAAAAGTAATCTTTCTCGATGAAGTCGGTTGATTAGGACAAAATTTTATCCCTTAGGAACCGTACACGCGCCTTTGGATGCATACGGTTCAAAAAAAAAGAATCAATGTATTGTATTGATTCTACCCTCCTTTACTTTTTTTATAGTAGGACTTTTCTACCTCCTAATGAAGGGGCTTTTTCTTCGATTTTTTTTTAAGAAAGATTTTTTTTGCTCGAATCTTTTTAAAAAATAAAAGAATCCACTAAACTTATCGAATTAACCTCTCATTGATGTATTGTTTCATCGAAATCGAATCCAAATTACGATGTAATTTTCTTGTTCCTGAATGGGCCTCCTCAATTATTTTAGGTTTATGTTCTACTCCGGGTAAATATCTGCCCGATTTCAATTTGCACATATAGGACAAATGCTCCCAATACCACTTTTACTTTTTTCAATTCATTTCGTGCCTTTCTTACAACAAATACGCGATGTAGTCATAATATTATTTCATTGATTGGCAGTTTGAGATCGCCCATATGCTATCAAGTAATCACTTATGATACAAGTGGTAATCATACATATATTACCAATTGGGTATTTTCTGAACGGAGCCTGGATACTTCATTTTATTGGATTGGTCCAACCAAGCCAACCATAAATTTTGATAATTGATAATATTAATATTGATTTCGACCCCCTCAAAAATGGATCTAATTGCATTTCACGCTCCAAATTATTGATGGTTCAAACAATCTTTTTTGGGCGAAACAGAGGGTATCTCGATCGGGGGAGAGAACGGGGAAATCCCATATGACCCAATATGTCTGACAAGTCGCACTATACGTCAACCCAAATTGCATCTTCCTCTCCAGGACTCCGAAAAGGTACTTTTGGAACACCAATAGGCATCAACTGAAAGAAAGGGGGTTAAGTACTATATTTTACTTTGATGTGGAAACGTAATATTTTTATCCCTGGATATTACCAAATAGTAAGACGAAATTAATAAGGGAAAATTATTACAAATGGGTCGGGCTCTTCGAATGATGAACAAGTATCTACGCATTCGCTCATAGAAAATGGGACCAATCCCCCATTGCGTATTGGTACTTATCGGGTATAGAATAGATCTGCTTATCTTTGTTCCTATGAACAGAATTGTTCCATTATTCCCAACGAAAGAAATGGAATTCAATATTCAATAATATGAACCCTTGTTCCAAAATAATCCACTGAAAGGGAGAGGTCCATAGCATAGTCTTTTTCCAATGCGATAAAGTTACATAGTGTCTATTTTTCTTTGATAAAGGGGTATTTCCATGGGTTTGCCTTGGTATCGTGTTCATACCGTCGTATTGAATGATCCCGGTCGGTTGATTTCTGTACATATAATGCATACAGCTCTCGTTGCTGGTTGGGCCGGTTCAATGGCTCTATATGAATTAGCCGTTTTTGATCCCTCTGACCCCGTTCTTGATCCAATGTGGAGACAGGGTATGTTCGTTATACCCTTCATGACTCGTTTAGGAATAACCAATTCGTGGGGCGGCTGGAGTATCACAGGAGGGACTATAACGAATCCGGGTATTTGGAGTTACGAGGGTGTGGCCGGGGCACATATTGTGTTTTCTGGTTTGTGCTTCTTGGCGGCTATCTGGCATTGGGTATATTGGGATCTAGAAATATTCTGTGATGAACGTACAGGAAAACCTTCTTTGGATTTGCCCAAGATCTTTGGAATTCATTTATTTCTTTCAGGATTAGCTTGCTTTGGGTTTGGTGCATTTCATGTAACAGGCTTGTATGGTCCTGGAATATGGGTATCTGATCCTTATGGACTAACCGGAAAAGTCCAATCTGTAAATCCTGCGTGGGGGGTAGAGGGTTTTGATCCTTTTGTTCCGGGAGGAATAGCCTCTCATCATATTGCAGCAGGTACATTGGGCATATTAGCGGGCCTATTCCATCTTAGTGTCCGCCCCCCCCAACGCCTATACAAAGGATTACGTATGGGTAATATTGAAACTGTCCTTTCCAGTAGTATCGCTGCTGTCTTTTTTGCAGCTTTTGTTGTTGCTGGAACGATGTGGTATGGCTCCGCAACTACCCCAATCGAATTATTTGGTCCCACTCGTTATCAATGGGATCAAGGATACTTCCAGCAAGAAATATATCGAAGGGTTGGTGCCGGACTAGATGAAAATCAGAGTTTATCAGAAGCTTGGTCTAAAATTCCAGAAAAATTAGCTTTTTATGATTACATTGGCAATAATCCAGCAAAAGGAGGTTTATTTAGAGCGGGCTCGATGGACAATGGGGATGGAATAGCGGTTGGATGGTTAGGACATCCTATCTTTAGAGATAAAGAAGGGCGTGAGCTTTTTGTACGCCGTATGCCTACTTTTTTTGAAACATTTCCAGTAGTTTTGGTAGACGGAGACGGAATTGTAAGAGCCGATGTTCCCTTTAGAAGGGCGGAATCTAAGTATAGTGTCGAACAAGTAGGAGTAACTGTTGAGTTCTATGGCGGCGAACTCGATGGAGTCAGTTATAGTGATCCTGCTACTGTGAAAAAATATGCTAGACGTGCTCAATTGGGTGAAATTTTTGAATTAGATCGTGCTACTTTGAAATCGGATGGTGTTTTTCGTAGCAGCCCAAGGGGTTGGTTCACTTTTGGACATGCTTCGTTTGCTTTGCTCTTCTTTTTCGGACACATTTGGCATGGTGCTAGAACCTTGTTCAGAGATGTTTTTGCTGGTATTGACCCAGATTTGGATGCTCAAGTGGAATTTGGAGCATTCCAAAAACTTGGAGATCCAACTACAAGGAGACAAGTCGTCTGATACAATACTGCTCTTGTATCTTTTGCCTCTATTATATTTTTTTTATTTAACTTTGACATAGAGTACCAGAGAAATGTTGATTTGAATCACCGCCCTTTCTTTGACTTTTGACTCTTGTCCTTTCTTAATCTGGGAGATGATCCCAAATGAACAGGTGTGGAAGCTATAATTGTAAACCACGATCAATTTATGGAAGCATTGGTTTATACATTCCTCTTAGTCTCGACTCTAGGAATAATTTTTTTCGCTATATTTTTTCGAGAGCCGCCTAAGGTTCCGACTAAAAAGGCGAAATGATTTTTCATTATCTTACATTATCTTTATCTAAATGGAAGTAAAGTAATGAGCCTCCCATATTGGGAGGCTCATTACTTTACTTCCATTTAGTCCCCGTGTTCCTCGAATGGATCTCGTAGTTGTTGAGAGGGTTGCCCAAAAGCGGTATATAAGGCGTACCCGGTAAAACTTACAAGTAAACCAGATATAAAGATGGCAACTAAGGTTGCTGTTTCCATTATTATCAAATTTCAAAACTATAACGGATCTATGATAAGATCCTTTATTTACAACGGAATAGTATACAAAGTCAACCGATCTCAACCAATGCAATAGGATTTATGGCTACACAAACCGTTGAGGATAGTTCTAGATCTGGTCCAAGACGAACTAATGCAGGGAGTTTATTGAAACCATTGAATTCAGAATACGGGAAAGTGGCTCCTGGGTGGGGAACTACCCCTTTGATGGGGTTCGCAATGGCTCTATTTGCGGTATTCCTATCTATTATTTTGGAGATTTATAATTCTTCCGTTTTACTAGATGGAATTTCAATGAATTAGGTCCATAAAAATCATGAAGTCCTGGCTTTTCAATCCAAAATGAATTACTTAGGACTCTCATTTCTAGTCTATTCTGGCAGTTCGACCGTGAAATTCTTTTGTTTCTGTATTTCCGGAATATGAGTGTGTGACTTGTTATAATTGATCCTATTGATAGTACAGAGAATGGGTCTGTCATCTTGAGAGAGATGAGTTCTGCTTCGTCGGATATTCATTTTTTTTATCTGGAGCACGGAATATATGGAATAGATCGAGAAATATTTGAACTATGATTCATACCTACTATTTATACCTCGCGACTGGATTCAAAAAAATGTAAAAGATTGATTT